TAAGTTCATTGAAGAAGTTCTATTTACTCAACAAATTTTCCCCTCCTCTTTTGTTTGTCCACCACTTTTTATATTTATAGTATATGTAATTATTATAATATTATAAGATAATATAATAATAAATAAAATACGTAACAACTCTAAAAAAACGTTCTGATACGTCTGTAAAAAATTGAAACTAACACTAGGAATGTTTGACGAACAGTATAAAGAATCATTATTATTTCGACACAAGAAAAGGGTGTGAAAAATCCTTTTCTTGTGTCGAAGACTAGGAAGACGAATAACCCCTCCCAGAAATATTTGTTCCCTTCATTTATATTTATCCGTTATATTTCGCGTTTACTTTTGGATAGGATCTAGCCGAAGTGAATTGTATTAGAATCAAATGCATTTTATGACATTTCAATCTCACAATAGCAACATAATAACATCACCCCAATTTTGATTAAAAAAGAAAAAAGAAAGAAGGGGCCAAGTCAAATAGTCTTATTCACAATCTACATACTATGGCTAGGAGTGTGGTACAAAGAATTCCCGGCATCTCGTAGAAAAAGAGTATAAACAAACAAAAGGCTTTTTAGAATTTCATTTTTTATCATAGATAATCATAATTACTAAAAAGAATTTGGTTCTTTTTACAAACTTGATGTCGATAAATCCACGAGTTTAGAAATTCATTTCGGACAATTGAACCTTCTCGAACTGTTTCTTTTTAAGAACCAAAAATATTTGTGCCAAAATAACAGATGCGAAGAAGAACAAAAGGCCTTGTACACGTAATGGATCTTGAAGTACTATTTCTGCATCTCCCTGACCAAATCCGCCCACATTAGGATTACTTGTCAACGGTTGATCCAATTTGATAGATTCGCCTTCTGAAACAAGAAGTTCTGGCCCCGGAGGGATAATATCAACCACTTGACGTCCATCCGATGCATCCGCTATGGTTATTTCGTATCCCCCCTTTTCTTTTCGTAGGATTTTGCTTACTATACCCGATGCTGTAGCATTATAAACTGTATTGTTACTCTTGCTCCCGTCAGGATAAATCTGACCCCTTCCCCTGTTTCCACCTACGTATATAGGATATTTTAAGAAGTGAATGTCTTTCTTAGTAGCGGGGTCGGGGGAAAGAATAGGAAAGGTGATTTCACTATATTTCTGACCAGGAACAGGGCCTATGACAAGAATATTTTTTTGATTAGGGCGATAGCTCTGAAAAGACAGATTGCCCATCTTTTCTTTTATCTCGGGGGAAATACGATCGGGAGGGGCTAATTCAAAACCCTCTGGTAAAATAAGAACAGCCCCCACATTCAAAGCCCCTTTTTTACCATTAGCAAGAACTTGTTTCAGTTGCATATCATAAGGAATGCGAACAACTGCTTCAAATACAGTATCGGGAAGTACCGCTTGCGGAACCTCAATATCCACTGGTTTATTAGCTAAATGGCAATTGGCGCATACAATACGTCCAGTCGCTTCTCGTGGATTTTCATAACCCTGCTGTGCAAAAATGGGATATGCATTTGAAATGGATGTACGAGTTATGATATATATCATGAGTGATACGGAAATAGATCGAGTAATCTGTTCCTTTATCCAAGAAAAAGTATTTCTAGTTTGCATGGTCCAATCATTGATCCCGAAAATTTCTACAATAAATTGGGGTAGGTCACTAATGGAGTTTCCTATCCACGATTCTGTTATTTATTATTTACTGGAATAATTTGACTCGATTAATATATAGGAATATAGGATGAATCTCCGGGATGGGTAGAAATCTAAAGTGTTCAATACTTTGCTTATGTACAACTGCAAAGTAAGAAACATTATAATTGGATTAGGTAGATCGTTTTTCAGTCATTCATTGAATGATAAATCACTACAAGTGATGGAGATACGCGATTTAAATAACGGAAAATCCAATATTTTAAAATTGTATCTAGAATGACTGGAAAAGTGGAAACAAGGCCAGATATAATTTGATCATTATGAACAAATCCAAAATCCTTGTAGACAAAGCCAATCATCAGTTCCCAACCATGGGGCGAATGAAATCCAATACATAAATCAGTTAATAAAAGAAGAGAAAAAGCTTTTATTGTGTCACTTAAGTTATATAGGAATTCCTGAGTCCAAGAGTTAAGAATAACAAGTTCTTTATTACCCAAAATAGAATAACCACTTAGAATAATGAAACAGATTATATTTGTCGAGAAGTGCAAAATCGTATGAATACGATCCTCGTTGTGTATCTTGATTAATTGGATTGTTTCTTTGTGAATTCCTATACGAAGGTTTTTTAGATGTGTCTCCGAGTATTCCTTGATCATTTCCTCTAAGAATAGGAGTTCCTCTAATTCTATGAATTTTTCTAGAATACTCTTTTCTTCAATATCATTCAAAAAAGTTTCGGATTGCCTAGTATTCCACCAATTAGTAACCCACGATTCCAGACTTTTTTGAAATGAGAGAGAAATCCACCAGGGTAAAAATACTATAGATGCAAGATATAAAAGAGGAGTGAATGCTTTCTTTTTTGCCATTTTTTCATCTGTGAATTGTTAATGAACCCATCTCATTCGTCGACTCTATGTAATCTAATATTTCTCTCACGCATCAGTTCTAGTACAAGTTATCGAACCTATGAATCTATTTACTCTTTTTTATTTGCGATTTCGTGGTTAGGCCTTGAATCTAGAAAAAAAAATACAGAAATAGACGAAAAAATCGAATGAATAAATAATCAAAAAATATTGTTTCCCTATAGTCAAACTCGAAGCACATATCTCTTTTCGACGAATGCCCGGAAAAACCACTTTAAATAATGAATATGCTTTAAATAACGAATATGAATATTATTCCGATTTTGAGATGAAAGATCAGATTTTGAGACGAAAGAACTCCTTTTCTATCATTATATCAAAACCTCTAATATTTCGAAAAAATTTAACTGACTATGAGTAGTCAGGGATAGAATAATTGAGGGAAATTTCTGAAGAATATTGTGAAAAATGAGTGGCAAAAAACGACAGAAATTGGCTAGTTATCATTACCAATTTTTTGGTCATTAAGGAGCACAAAAAGTATAAAAAGAAGCGTTGAAAAAATTACAAGATATGATCTATCTAAATCTAAAGTATCAATTCCAACAAGTAAAAAGGGGGGAATTTCCTTATTTCAAAATGGTTGATTATGAAATATTTCGATTTGTTTCTTATTTTTTTATTGAATTGAGTTGTGTATATTTCAATACATAGAAAAGATCTCCAAAAGAGTTTTTTTATACTTGTTCCATATATGTCTGCTTTGACTCGCATGAATGTTCTAAAGAAACCTCAATTACGTTATGTTCTAGAAAGAGAGGATTCTTGCATTTTTGCCCTCCTGCTGAGAAAGCATTCATTTCTGGGCTCATTTCTTAAAATATTTCAATTGGTACACGCAAGAAATAGGCCAATTCAGCAGCTTTTTGTTCCATTTCCCGTGGAGTAAAATTCTCATCAGTACGAGTCAATGGAATGGCTCCCTGGCCTCTGATATCCATATAAAGGACACGGCGAGCATAAATACCCTCTTTAACTTCTATTCTGACGGACTGAATATCTTTTATAAGAAATCGGAGGAAGACCCGACGATTTTTTCCAGGAAATCCCCAACGAAAGATACACACTATTCCGTCTTTTCTATCAAATCGATCATAACCACTACCTACATTCCATGAAATTGTGCACCACAAATAGGAGCTAATAAAAAGACCCGCGATCCCATAGAAAGACATCACAATTCCTTGTGGAAAAAAAACTATTTGCTGAGACGGAAATAAAGATATCAAATTTCTACCAAGATAACTCGAGGTTCCAACCAACAAGAATCCTAATGAACCTAAAAAAAGGATAATAGCCCAGCAGAAATTACTTGTTTTTCGAGCCCCCGTTATAGGTTCTATCCATATATGTTCTGATCGACAACTCATACTTGATCCCGTTGCTTTTTTTTGGAATTGAGAGAATACCCCAAATGAATTTGACTTTAGTCCGTTTGTTTCCGAAGTAACTCGCATCAACTAGCACTAGTTTGATGTGAACCTTTAGGAGTAATTCATTAAATTGGTTAGATCTAAACTAATAACATACCCTTCGTATGATCTCACTAAAGATAGCCACATACATATAGATAGACCAACTTTACAGTTAAGCCATCCGCCGATTCGAGTCTATTTGAAAATCGCTAGAACATAGCATTTTCTGGAGACATAAGAGTTTTTCGGCGGAAGCCACTTATATCATATTTTGCTAAATGGATATCTGTGTTATGATACAAACGTCAGTTTTGAAAAAAAAAAAATAGATGTGTGCCATCGGCTCTAAACAATCTTGTTTTTTTGAACATGAAGAAATAAAGAAGCCATTGCGATTGCCGGAAATACTAGGCCTACTAAAGGGACCAAAACAGAGGGAAAGTTAAGAGTTGTCATAGAATGGGTACCTCGATTTACTATTTGTACCTGTTATTATTATTTATTATTTAGATTTTATATTTATAATATAAAGATATCTTATTATATATAAAGATATCTTATTATAATTTGATAATTCTAAATTGGAATTATTATTACTTAATAGCTATTAAGTATAGCCTATCTAAGTGAGTATATAATGTAGTTTTTTGTCTTTCTACATGAAAGATTTGAAAGGATATGGATGAGATATAATTTTCTTCATTTTTTGCTCTTGTCTTCGAATTTCATTTACTAAGCAAAAAGTTTCTTAAAAACGAATTAGATCCTATTTATATTGAAGGGTTTGTTAGAATCCCATCCAGCAGGGATTCTTAGTCAAAATAGGATTATCGTAAGATATAGAAAGATAGAAAATTCTATATTTTATAGATTTTAATTATATATGACGAGAAGAAGATATTTTTTTTTATTTGCCTAATTTCACGAAAATAAGAATTTCATCTTTTATCTTGTTGATAAAGGCTTATTTATC